CATTTTTCCATTTTTGGAGGATAAATTTACATATTTAAATTATGTGTCAGATATAAGAATACCCTATCCTATCCATCTGGAAATCTTAATTCAAATCCTTCGATACTGGGTGAAAGATGTCCCCTTTTTTCATTTATTACGGTTGTTTCTTTCTCATTTTTGTAATTGGAATTGTTTTATTCCCACCAAAAAATCGATTTCTACTTTTTCAAAAAGGAATCCAAGATTATTCTTGTTCCTCCATAATTTTTATGTATGTGAATATGAATCTATCTTCCTATTTCTACGTAATAAATCCTCTCATTTACGATTAAAATCTTTTAGCGTTTTTTTTGAGCGAATTTTTTTTTATGCAAAAAGAAAACATCTTGTAGAAGTTTTTTCTAAGGATTTTTCGTATACTTTACCGTTCTTCAAGGATCCTAACATTCATTATGTTAGATATCAAGGAAAATGCATTCTGGCTTCAAAGAATGTGCCTTTTTTGATGAATAAATGGAAATACTATTTTATCCATTTATGGCAATGTTTTTTTGATGTTTGGTCTCAACCAAGAACGATCAATATAAACCAATTATCCGAACATTCATTTCAGCTTTTAGGCTATTTTTCAAATGTGCGGCTAAATCGTTCAGTGGTACGGAGTCAAATGCTGCAAAATACATTTCTAATCGAAATTGTTAGCAAAAAACTTGATATAATAGTTCCAATTATTCCTCTAATTAGATCGTTGGCTAAAGCGAAATTTTGTAATGTATTGGGGCATCCCATTAGTAAGCCGGTCTGGGCCGATTCATCCGATTTTGATATTATTGAGCGGTTTTTGCGAATATGCAGAAATCTTTCTCATTATTACAATGGATCCTCAAAAAAAAAAAGTTTGTATCGAATAAAATATATACTTCGGCTTTCTTGTATTAAAACTTTAGCTTGTAAACACAAAAGTACTGTACGCGCTTTTTTAAAAAGATCAGGTTCAGAAGAATTATTGGAAGAATTCTTTACAGAGGAAGAAGAGATTCTTTCTTTGATTTTTCCAAGAGATTCTTTTTCTTTGCGTAGGTTCCATAGAAATCGGATTTGGTATTTGGATATTCTTTTCAGCAACGATCTGGTCAATGATGAATGATTGTAATATTCTATAATATAGAAAGGATTATGAAATGTTCATGTAGTTAAGAGTTGAGTTTCAAGATTCCTCTTCTGGAGAAGTTACTCAGGTTTAGATGTATACATAGGGAAAGCCGTGTGCAATGAAAAATGCATGCACGGCTTGGGGAGGGATTTTTGATTGTTTTATTTGATTAAACAATGCATTTTCTACTCCATCCGACTAGTTCCGGGTTCGAGTCCCGGGCAACCCATTTTAATTATTACTTAAAATAAAGTTTATATAATATATATAAATTTCGATGAATTATGGAAAAGCAAAAAAAAATCTACGAATTGTTCTAAAAAAAAATCGATTCATACACGGATCACTTTCTATTTCGAATCTTGTTTATCAGGACCAATGCCAAGAAGATCAATACGAAAGACAAGGAAAGAGACAAGTAAAGGGTGATCCAATTTAACACGCGTTCATTTTTTATTTTAAAAATGTAAGAACTTCAATCAGGTTAGTCATACCTTTCTTGATTCTTTTTTTTTGCTGTCATAAAGAAAGATTAAAACGAAACTAAATGATGTCAAAAATCAGTCGTAGGGGATCGATCTTTCAAAAGATCCCCAGAGAAAGGAAAAAGGAAGCCGTAGGAGAACTAAGTCAATATAGAATTATTGACTTAGTCTTCCTCCTCGTCTTGGTCTTCTTTCTCTTTCCTTATAATATTTTTGATTTTTACAAAAATAGATACATTCCTTTTTATATTAAAGTAATGAACATCCAAAATATTTATGAAATTAAAATGAGAATGACAACGATCAAATTCTTCTTCGTTGTCGAAATCTTCGTTCAAATCTTCTTTATTTATAGAGAAAATTTGAACCTCCACAATATTTATGAAATTTAAATCAGAATTACAACGATCAAATTCTTCTTCCTTGTCGAACTCTTCTTTAAAATAATAATAATAAAAACGATCAATTTCTTCTTCATTGTCCCCGGTATCATTGTTTAATAAAATTAAAAAACAAGTTTCGTTATTATCGGTCTTCAAAAAAAATATATCAAAATCGATCCACTTAAAATACCAAATACAATAAAGAAGATAAGATAAATAAGTAACTAAAAAAAGAGAGACCACTAGGGCCGGATGGATTCCATAGAAAAGTTCTGTAGTCATCTTTTTTTTTTTCACCCCCCCCTTTGGGCTTTTAAAACAGTACCTTAGAAAAAACTAAGGCGGTAGAAATTAATTTCTCATGAAAATCAAAAAAATTTGCTTTTTCAATGAGTTAGAAAGATATATAAATCTTTCTAACTCATTGAAAAAGCAAATCAATACTGAGATGACGAACTCCATAGAGCATAAGCTCTATTTCATCTCATGGCGCGCGA